TTGAACGGACCCCATCGCGGGACAATAAAAAATGTGGATTCACACTCAGGCACGGACAGTCTTTTAATCACCTCAATGGAAGATTCTAAAAAAAACATTTGTGAAAATAAACTTTTTGTTTTCCTTACTCAAGATTTTGACGAATTTGCAGAGCAGCTATATGAAGATGAAGGGGAACTAGGAGAGGAATTCCTTGAAGAAGAAGAAGAAGCAAAAGTTGATAATGAAATTCCTAATGATCAAACAAAAGAAATTGAAAAAAAGGTTCCTCGATGGTCATACAAATTGCTTGACGAGTTCGAAGTGGAAGAACGACTGAAGATAGAAAAAGAAGAAAAAGAAAAAGAAGAAAAAGAAAAAAAAGAAAAAGAAGGAGAAGAAAAAAAAGAAAAAGAAGAAAAAGAAGGAGAAGAAAAAAAAGAAAAAGAAGGAGAAGAAAAAGAAGGAGAAGAAAAAGCAAAACCGGAGGCCAGTATTCGTTCCCGCAAATCAAAATACGTATTAGTTTATACTGAGACCGAGGACGAGGACGAGGACGAGAAGGATAAGACGACTCCTTCCACCGGTACTACTACCGAGACAACTACCAATACTACTATTGGGAATACAAGTAATACTACAGAGAATACTAGTAATCAGGATAACGATAAAGAAAAGAAGGATGAGCCAGAGGAACTATATTTGACACGTTATGCACTACAATCGGATTATAACCGAGATCTAATCATGGGATCCACGCGCGCTCAACGAAGTAAAACCGCTATTTTGGGTTTGTTTCAACCAAGAGTGCGTTCCCCACTTTTTTTGGACAGAGGAGACATAACTTTTTTTTCTTATTTTGGTATTTCAAAACTACTTAATTTTTTTTTCAGAAATTGGATAAGAATAAAAAAAGTCAGGGAATCAAAAATTGAAAATTCTAAAACGCAAGAAACAAAAGAAAAAAGAAAACAAGCTGAAAAAAGAGCGGAAGATGAGCGAGTAAGAATATCGGAAATGTGGGATAATACTGATTATGCTCAACCACTGCGAGGTTGTTTGTTACTAACCCAATCAATTCTTAGAAAATATATCGTATTACCCTCATTAATAATAATTAAAAATGTTGGCCGTATGTTATTATTTCAAATTCCCGAATGGCGCAAGGATTGGAAAGCGTGGCATAACGAAATGCATGTTAAATGCACTTATAATGGTGTTCAATTGTCAGAAAATGAATTTCCGAAAGATTGGTTAACAGATGGTATTCAGATAAAGATTTTATTTCCTTTCTGCCTGGAACCTTGGCATGGAGCTAAAGTAGAGTTGGATCATAGAGATCCAATGAAAAAGAAGAGAAAAAGAGATGATTTTTGTTTTTTAACAATTTGGGGACTGGAAGCTGAACGTCCTTTTGGTTCTCCCCGAAAACGACCTTCCTTTTTTAAACCTGTTTTGAAAGAAATAAAAAAAAAACTCTTAGTTGTAAAAGAAAAAACACAAAGGATTCTTTATTTAAAAATATTTCTATTTTTAAATAAAGAATCTCCAAAACTAAGTCCAATTCCTTTATTGGAAATAAAAGAAGCGAGTATAAATACAAATCAAGAAAATGATATAATAAGTAATCAGATTTTTAATGAATCGTCTATTAAATCCGTGGATTGGATAAATTATTCACCGACTGTAAAAAAAATAAAGGATGTGTCCGATAGGACAAATATAATTAGAAATCAAATCGAAAAAATAAAAAAAGACAAGAACAAAATATTACAAATTCCTGATATAAACATTAGTCCTAATGAAATGAGTTGTGATGATAAGAGATTAGAATCACCGAAAGATATTTGGCATATATTAAAAATATTAAAAAGAAGAAGTACCCGATTAAAACGTAAATGTTATTATTTTTTACAAATTTTTATTGAAAGGCTTTACATAGAGATTCTTTTATCTATTCAAAAAAAAATTAAAGAAAAAATAAAAATTATAAAAATCGTTGTAAAACTCTTTCTTAAATTACTTGAATTAAAAAACAAAATTTTTGATAAAAATAATTTCACCGAAAAAATAAATCAAGAAAGAATTGATGAAACAAATCAAAATACAATTCGTTTTATTTCGACTATAAAAAAATTATTTTCTAATACTAATATTAGTAAAAAAAATTCACCTATTTTTTCTGAACCAGCTTCCTTGTCACAGGCATATGTTTTTTACAAATTATCCCAAACCTCAGGTTTTAACACAAATCACTTGAGATCTGTACTTCAATATCAGGGAAAACTTCTTTTTCTTAAGGATAGAATAAAGAATTCCTTTAAAAGACAATGGAAAAACGCGTTAAAACATTATCCCTATCAATACATTATATCTCAGACTAGCTGGTCTCGATTATTAGCGAAAAAATGGCAAAAAAAAATTCATCAAAGTTGTATAGGTCAAACTAAAAAATCACCAAATTTTGATTTAGATGAAAAAGACCAATTAATTCATTACGAGAAACACAAAAATTTTGCAGTGGATTCAATACTGAATCAAAAAAATAAATTGAAAAACTACAAATATGATCGTTTAGCCCATAACTGGCTTCATTATAAAGATAAGAAGGACTCATATTTTTTCAGATCAAGAAATGAAGACGAAGAGTTTCTCGATAATTACAACACGTCTAATCCTAAAAATGTTTATATGCCGGTAGATATATCTCTTAATAATTATCTAATAGAAAATTCTGATACGAATCGAAATTTGGATAGAAAATATTTTGATTGGAAATTTTTGGATTTTTCTTTTAAAACAAAAATCAATATTAAGCGCTGGACAAATATGGAAAGTGAGGTCACTGTTTATAAAAAAAATAAAAAAACTCTGGCTAATTATTATCAAATAATTGAGCAAAGTGATAAGAAGGATTCTTTTTCTAGCTTGATTCGTAAAAAAATCAACCTAGCCAATCCAACAATAACTTCCTTTAACTGGATGAAAATGAATGAAGAAATACAATATAAGCCTATATCTGATATGGACGATTGGTTTTTCCCAGAATTAGTGTCACTTTATGATGCATATAGGATGCAACCTTGGATCATCCCAATAAATTCCCTTACTTTAAATTTAAATGGAAATGATAACCTTGGTTCACAAAACAATCTCGAAGAAGAACAAAAAAATGACTTTCAGCAGATATTCTCTAATCAAAACAAATTAGAAACTAAAAAAAAGAAGCCAGTACAAGGAAATATTCAATCAGAGACACAAAAAAAGGGGAATCAGGGATCGGATTCATCAAACCAAGAAAAAAAAGATAAAGAAGAAAAGAAAAAAGATAATGCGGGAGGATCAGACAGTCAAAAACCCAAAACCAAAAAGAAAAAGCCATCTATGCTCGCTGTAATAGTGGAATTAGATTTTTTCCTGAAAAGGTTTTATGGTTTTCAATTAAAATGGGATGATCTTGTGACTGAAAAAATGATCAATAATATCAGAGTATTTTGTCTACTGCTTAGATTGGAAAACCCAAAGAAAATTGCCATAGCCTCTATTAGAAGAGGCGAACTTAGTATGGATGTAGTGCCAAACGCGAAAACTTTAACTGTTGCAAAATTACTAAAAAACGGAACATTGCTTGTTGAACCAAATCGGATATCTATAAATTGGGATGAGAAATTTATTATGTATCAAATCCTAGCTATTTCACTGATACATAAAAATAAGTACCAAACTAATCGAGGATACCAAGAAAAAAGCAATGTTGATAAGATAAAAAGAAATTGGGAAAAAAGAAATAAGAAAAAACGAAATGTTACTAGGTGGGGTCTTGATAAATCCATTGCACGACATCAAAGGTTTTTTAGGAATAAAGACAAAAATCATTATGATTGGCTTGTTCTTGAAAATATTTTATCTCCTAAACGTCGTAGAGAATTGAGAATTCGAATTTGTTTAAATTCGAAGAATGTAAATGTTGGGGATAGAAATACAGTATTTTGCAATGGTAACAATGAAAGTAACTGTGTCCCATTTTTTAATAAAGGACGGCATCTTGATAAAGATACAAAAAATTTGATGAAGTTAAAATTGTTTCTTTGGCCAAATTATCGATTAGAAGATTTAGCTTGCATGAATCGCTATTGGTTTGATACCTATAATGGTAGTCGTTTCAGTATGTTAAGAATACACATGTATCCGCGTAGTTGATGATACACTTCTTATGGATCATGTACCATAATGTAACACTTGTTACATTATGGTACATGATACTGATTCAATGATTTTATCAGATCAGAAATGAATTGGGGGAATCCTCTCATCTTAGATCCAAATTTTGGGGTGCAAAATTTAGCATCTATCCTCTTTTTGTATTTATATTCGAAAATTGAAAAAAAAGAAGAATATGAATAAATCCAGATTAATTTATATTTATTGTGTATAACAAATTAAAATGAATTATTATTACAGATCGCTAAAATCCATATTTGTAAAAAAAATAAATAAAAAACACAGGGAGGGGCAAAGAATTATGGTAAAAAATTCATTCATCTCGGTTATTTCGCAAGAAGAAAAAGAGGAAAATAGGGGGTCTGTTGAATTTCAAATATTCAGTTTCACCAACAGGCTACGCAGACTTACTTCACATTTAGAATTGCACAGAAAAGATTATTTATCCCAGAGAGGTCTTCAGAAAATTCTGGGAAAACGTCAACGGCTACTGGCCTATTTGTCAAAGAAAAATAGAGTACGTTATAAAGAATTAATAAATCTATTGGATATTCGCGAGCCAAAAACTCGTTAAGTTCATTTTAAATTCGTTTTAAATTATTTGATTTATTATATTTATATTAGATTATTTTATTCATTTTGATGAACTTCGTTTTCAGCAATTAATGGAATAATGAATCGGAGAAAAATATATGACTGTACCAACTACAAGACAAGATCTCATGATAGTCAATATGGGTCCTCACCACCCATCAATGCATGGTGTTCTTCGACTCATTGTTACTCTTGATGGCGAAGATGTTATTGACTGTGAACCCGTATTGGGTTATTTACACAGAGGAATGGAAAAAATTGCAGAAAATCGAACCATTATACAATATCTGCCTTATGTAACACGTTGGGATTATTTAGCTACTATGTTTACAGAGGCAATAACGGTAAATGCACCGGAACAGTTGGGAAATATTCAAGTACCTAAAAGAGCCAGCTATATTAGAGTCATTATGCTGGAATTGAGCCGTATAGCTTCTCATTTGTTATGGCTTGGCCCTTTTATGGCGGATATCGGTGCGCAGACCCCTTTCTTCTATATTTTTCGAGAGAGAGAGTTGATATATGATCTATTCGAAGCTGCCACCGGCATGCGAATGATGCACAATTTTTTCCGTATCGGGGGAGTAGCTGCCGATCTACCTCATGGCTGGATCGATAAATGTTTGGATTTCTGTGATTATTTTCTAACAGGGATTATTGAATATCAAAATCTTATTACGCAGAATCCTATATTTTTGGAACGAGTTGAAGGAGTGGGCTTTATTAGTGGAGAAGAAGCAATAAATTGGGGCTTATCCGGACCCATGCTACGAGCTTCCGGAATTCCATGGGATCTTCGTAAAGTTGATCATTATGAGTGTTATGACGAATTTGATTGGGAAGTACAATGGCAAAAAGAAGGAGATTCATTAGCTCGTTATTTAGTCCGAATTAGTGAAATGACGGAATCTATAAAAATTATTCAACAAGCTCTGGAACGAATTCCGGGGGGGCCTTATGAGAATTTAGAGGTACGGCGTTTTGATAGAGCAAGGGATTACGAATGGAATGATTTTGATTATCGATTCATTAGTAAAAAACCTTCCCCCACTTTTGAATTGTCGAAACAAGAACTTTATGTGAGAGTAGAAGCCCCGAAGGGAGAATTGGGAATTTTTCTGATAGGAGATCAGAGTGTTTTTCCTTGGAGATGGAAAATTCGTCCGCCAGGGTTTATCAATTTGCAAATTCTTCCTCAGCTAGTTAAAAGAATGAAATTGGCTGATATTATGACAATACTAGGTAGTATAGATATCATTATGGGAGAAGTTGATCGTTGAAATGATAATTGATACGACAAAAGTACAACAAGCTATCAATTCTTTTTCCAGATCGGAATCCTTAAAAGAGGTTTATGGACTCATAGGGCTGCTTGTTCCTATTTTTACTCCTTTATCGGGAATCCTAATAGGGGTACTAGTTATTGTGTGGTTAGAAAGACAAATATCTGCGGGGATACAACAACGTATTGGACCCGAATACGCAGGGCCTTGGGGAATTCTTCAAGCTCTAGCAGATGGGACTAAACTACTTTTCAAGGAGGATCTTCTTCCCTCTAGAGGGGATATTCGTTTATTCAGTATCGGACCTTCTATAGCGGTTATATCCATTTTACTAAGTTATTCAGTAATTCCTTTTGGCTATCACCTTGTTCTAGCCGATCTCAGTATCGGTGTTTTTTTATGGATTGCAATTTCAAGTATTGCCCCTATTGGACTTCTTATGTCAGGATATGGATCGAATAATAAATATTCCTTTTTAGGTGGTCTCCGAGCTGCTGCTCAATCGATTAGTTATGAAATACCATTAACTCCATGTGTTTTATCAATTTCTCTACGTGCGATTCGTTAGAACATTCGCTCTTTTTTACTTTACCTATTTTTTTTTCATTCTAGGAAAAAGATTGAACCTATTGAATAAAAATATTTATTTTGTATTCATCATTCAGAGCGATGAACTAAACCAGATAGTAATATGAGTGAAACAAAACAGCTTATAAATTGGCAGTAAAAATTTGAGTCTCATTCCCTAGGTACAAGAATTTTTAAAAAGTAAATATAAGCAACAGAATCCCCAGAATTGGTGAATTATTCACCGTAGTTTGAAGCGGGTATAAACGATTAACCTGTATGGAGTCTTTTTTTTTTTACTATTGTTTGTAGTACCATACCGGGGGTCGAGAAAAAATTAGTGGACGGTTAGGAATACCAAGGTACACAAAGGATTTGTAATGGAGATAATGTAAGTTATCCTTAAAGGGTATTTCCGCAAAAAAGGAATCCTAAGGGGGCTTTAAGTTAGTAGAAACAATCGAGCAGTACTTCCCCACGATCCCGATCCAGAGTATGCTCCTATCCACTGATTAAAGAAAGTACTATCAGGAACGAAGTAATCCTTTATTTTCTTTAGATTTCTTTGAGAAAGAAGAATAAGAACGAAAGAAATGGAGTGCATTTCCAATGAAAAAAAAAAAAAATTATTTATTTATCCGTATTAATACAGATAGAATTCTTATCATGATACAAGAACTAATAGAATGTCGAATTTTTTTCGTAATTAAAAGATATAAGTTGAATTTTTTATGAGTATTTTATTTAAGGATTGAGTTATTACTGAACAAAGACCAATTTAAATTCTAAAGGATAAGATCAATTCAGAAGCGCTTTTTTGTTATTTATATATTTATAGCAGACAGAATTGCATTGGTCTAATTTTGGACTCTCCGATGTATCTTTACCCGATCTACTCTACAAACAAAACATATCGAAAAAATTCAGTCCTTATATTTATTTGTGGCCATGGGGGAGCCGTATGAAGCCAAAGTCTCATGTACGGTTTTGCAATAGCGATGAGACCAGTGATGTTATCATCGACTATGATTATCTAACAGTTCAAGTACAGTTGATATAGTCGAGGCGCAGTCAAAATATGGTTTTTGGGGGTGGAATCTATGGCGTCAACCTATAGGGTTTATGGTTTTTCTAATTTCTTCCCTAGCAGAATGTGAGAGATTACCTTTTGATTTACCAGAAGCAGAAGAAGAATTAGTTGCGGGTTATCAAACCGAATATTCCGGTATAAAATTTGGTTTATTTTATGTTACTTCCTATCTAAACCTATTAGTTTCTTCATTATTTGTAACAGTTCTTTACTTGGGCGGTTGGAATCTCTCTATTCCGTACATATTTATGCCAGATCTTTGGGGAATTAATGAAGTGCGCGGAGTCTTTGAAACGACAATAGGTCTCTTTATTACATTAGCTAAAGCTTTTTTGTTCTTATTCATTCCTATCACAACAAGGTGGACTTTACCTAGGATGAGAATGGACCAACTATTGAATCTTGGGTGGAAATTTCTTTTACCTGTTTCTTTAGGTAATCTATTATTGACAACTTCTTCTCAACTGCTTTCACTGTGAAGACATAGGATATTTTCAATTCAAAACTTTTCTAAACCAAGAGAAAGAAACATTAAATTATTTATAGATATTCACGATATGTTCCCTATGGTAACCGGGTTCTTGAATTATGGTCAACAAACAGTCCGAGCAGCAAGGTATATTGGTCAAAGTTTTATGATTACCTTATCCCACGCAAATCGTTTACCTATAACTATTCAATATCCTTATGAAAAATTGATCACATCGGAACGTTTCCGCGGTCGAATACATTTTGAATTTGATAAATGTATTGCTTGTGAAGTATGTGTTCGTGTATGCCCTATCGATCTACCCGTTGTTGATTGGAAATTGGAAACTGATATTCGAAAGAAACGATTGCTTAATTACAGTATTGATTTCGGAATCTGTATATTTTGTGGTAACTGCGTCGAGTATTGTCCAACAAACTGTTTATCAATGACTGAAGAATATGAACTTTCTACTTATAATCGTCACGAATTGAATTATAATCAAATTGCTTTGGGTCGGTTACCTATGTCAATAATTGGAGATTACACAATCCAAACAATTATGAATTCAACTCCAATAAAAAACCACGGGTAAAACTCTCGATTCAATAACAATTACCACTTCTTAAAATTCTGTTTTGCTCTAAAGGAACGAAACTTCTTTCATTTTGCTTAGTCAATAACTCAGAATGCTAATCAAAGATTAGTGAGACTCATGACGTGCTTTGTATTGAAAAGAAAATATATTCATATATCTGTTCTGTGATGATTTCAAAATCGGAAAAAATATTATATATTTGTATTTTTTTTTATAAAAAAAAAATATAGAATATATAAAATCGATAAATTCAATTCAGAACGGCCCTTTTTCGTATAGAGAAACGGGATGCAATTAAAATTAATAAGTATATCTACAGCAACCAACACCCCTTATAGTATCGTATTTAATTCAATTTCTATTAAGAACGTAAAAAAAAAATAGGGTAATGTCTTTTTTCCTGGTCTGGTCAATAAGGTCATGAAACATTTCGAATTTAATTCTCTCCTATTTTACATATAATGGATTTACCTGCGCCAATACATGATTTTCTTTTAGTATTTTTAGGGTTGGGTCTTATAGTCGGCGGTTTAGGAGTAGTATTATTTACCAATCCAATTTATTCTGCCTTTTCATTGGGATTGGTTCTTGCGTGTATATCCTTATTTCATATTCTATCGAACTCCCATTTTGTAGCTGCTGCACAACTTCTTATTTATGTGGGTGCCATAAATGTCTTAATTGTATTTGCTGTTATGTTCATGAATGGCTCAGAATATTATAACGATTTCCATCTTTGGACCGTTGGAGATGGGATCACTTCACTGGTTTGTACAAGTATTTTAGTTTCACTAATTACTACTATCTCAGATACGTCATGGTACGGTATTATTTGGACCACAAGATCAAACCAAATTATAGAGCAAGATTTGATAAATAATGGTCAACAAATTGGAATTCATTTATCAACAGATTTCTTTCTTCCATTTGAACTTATTTCTATAATTCTTTTAGTTGCCTTGATCGGTGCAATTGCTATGGCTCGTCAGTAAAGTAATAAATACGAAAAAAGGACTTCAGTTGTTCTGTCTTATCTCCTCTATTTTCCTTCAATTCCATTTTAATTTTAAGATTCTTCATGTATTAAAAGGTCAATGTTTTAGTTCGATCTATTACCAATACTTTTCTTTATTATGGACTTGTTATATTCTAGTCAATCGAATCGATTGAATTATTGTTCATATTGAAATGAATCGAGATTGAATTGATGAGGAGTAGTTCAATGATGCTCGAACATGTACTTGTTTTAAGTGCCTATTTATTATCCATCGGCATCTATGGATTGATTACAAGTCGAAATATGGTAAGAGCACTTATGTGTCTTGAGCTTATACTGAATGCGGTTAATATGAATTTCGTAACATTTTCTGATTTATTTGATAGTCGCCAATTAAAAGGAGACATTTTCTCGATTTTTGTTATAGCTATTGCAGCCGCTGAAGCAGCTATTGGCTTAGCTATTGTTTCATCAATTCATCGTAACATAAAATCAACTCGTATCAATCAATCGAATTTGCTAAATAAATAGTAATGAGCAATAAATAGTGGTAATCATAGGTATTTACATATAAATAAAAAATAAGGAATATTCACTAATTCAAATTAACATGTGCGGTATAAACCAGAAACCTATGACCGTTTTTGCTAAAACGTAAGAAATCAAAGTATCTTGGCCTTCTCTCATGAGCAGATCCAGAAGTAGATTGATTACAAACAAGTTCTGGTAAATCTAAATCATTGATTCGTCTGGTGTATAAATCTATGACTCATTTACTAATTTACTAGATCGAAAATTTATGACGTTCAAAAATTTTATAGATCCAATGTCACATTCAGTAAAGATTTATGATACATGTATAGGGTGTACTCAATGTGTACGAGCCTGCCCCACAGATGTATTAGAAATGATACCCTGGGACGGATGTAAAGCTAAGCAAATTGCTTCGGCCCCAAGAACAGAGGACTGTGTAGGTTGTAAAAGGTGTGAATCCGCCTGTCCAACAGATTTCTTGAGTGTACGGGTTTATTTATGGCATGAGACAACCCGCAGTATGGGGCTAGCTTATTGACTTATTGATACGTTGCAAAAAACTCCACTTACACCCATTTGATTTCTCTTTACCGACAAAACCCCGTACTCTCAAAAACGATATATAATGATTTTAGAGGTACGGGGTTTTCTGGCCAAAGCGTATCTTGTCTTTACCACGAATTCTTTTCCTTGGTTAACAATAATTGTTATTTTTCCGATATTGGCGGGTTCCTCAATTTTATTTTTGCCCCATAGGGGCAATAAGGTAATCAGGTGGTATACTATTTCTATTTGTTTATTAGAACTCCTTTTAACCACCTATGCATTTTCTTATCATTTTAAATTGGACGATCCATTAATCCAATTGGAACAGGATTTCAAATGGATTAATTTTTTTGATTTTCACTGGAGACTCGGAATCGATGGACTTTCCATAGGACCCATTTTACTGACAGGATTCATTACTACTTTAGCTACTTTAGCGGCTTGGCCAGTTACTCGGGATTCGCGATTGTTCCATTTCCTGATGTTAGCAATGTACAGTGGTCAAATAGGATCATTTTCTTCTCGAGATCTTTTACTTTTTTTCATCATGTGGGAGTTAGAATTAATTCCTGTCTACCTACTTCTAGCCATGTGGGGAGGGAAGAAACGTTTGTACTCAGCTACAAAGTTTATTTTGTACACGGCAGGAGGCTCGATTTTTCTCTTAATGGGAGTTCCAGGTATGGGTTTATATGGTTCCAATGAACCAACATTAAATTTTGAAACCTCAGCCAATCAATCCTATCCTATAGCATTAGAAATCATATTCTATTTTGGATTTTTTATTGCTTATGCTGTCAAACTGCCGATCATACCCCTACATACATGGTTACCGAATACCCATGGAGAAGCACATTACAGTACCTGTATGCTTTTAGCCGGAATCTTATTAAAAATGGGAGCGTATGGATTGGTTCGGATCAATATGGAATTATTACCCCACGCGCATTCTTTATTTTCTCCCTGGTTGATCATAATGGGCATTTTTCAAATAATCTATGCAGCTTCAACATCTCCCGGTCAACGTAATTTAAAAAAAAGAATTGCCTATTCTTCCGTATCTCATATGGGTTTCACAATTATAGGAATTAGTTCCATAACGGATACGGGACTCAACGGGGCTATTTTGCAAATGATTTCTCATGGATTTATCGGTGCTGCACTTTTTTTCTTAGCAGGAACGAGTTACGATAGAATACGTCTTGTTTATCTCGACGAAATGGGGGGAATAGCTATCCCGATGCCAAAAATTTTTACACTGTTCAGTAGTTTCTCAATGGCTTCTCTTGCATTGCCAGGAATGAGCGGTTTTGTTGCGGAATTGATAGTATTTTTTAGTATAATAACTAGTCAAAAATTCTTTTTAATGCCAAAAATCTTAATTACGTTTGTAACGGCAATTGGAATGATATTAACTCCTATTTATTTATTATCGATGTTACGCCAGATTTTCTATGGATACAAGCAATTTAATGTTCCAATATCAAATTTATTAGATTCTGGACCACGAGAATTATTTGTTTCGATCTGTATCCTTCTACCCGTAATAGGTATTGGTATTTATCCGGATTTTGTTTTTGCACTATCAGTTGACAAGGTAGAAGCTATTTTATCTAATTATTTTTATAGATAGTTTTCATCAATAATACATACAATAAAATAAAAAATGCAAAATAAATTTAATAAAAAAAAACACACAATAAGATAATAAGAAAATTCTAATAAAATTTTTTATTTTAATTAGATAATTAGGAGTTTTTGAGAACCTTGTGAATAACTATTTTATGTTTATGGTTCTCAAAAACTCCTACGAACTCTCGTTATAAACGAGATTCCTATGTTATGTATTGTACTCGTAAGATCTTTTCTTCAATTAGAGGTTAGTGTGAATGAACCATAACTATGTAACCCTATTCCTAATAGATTTACCCCAAAATAGCATATCCAAATTATAAGAAATCCCATAGAAGCTACAATTGCAGAATTTACGCCTTGCAAATTTTTATTTGTTCGAGTATGTAAATAAATTGCGAATATAGTCCAAGTAATAAATGCCCAAGTTTCCTTGGGATCCCAATTCCAATATGATCCCCATGCCTCATTAGCCCATACTGCTCCTGAAAGAATACCGATGGTTAAAAAGATAAACCCTAGACTAATGACACGACAACTCCAACAATCCAATTGTTGAATCAATTGATACCTATGATAATTTCTAAATGAAATAAAAAAAGTGTTTCGTAAAACATTGTTTATTTCATTCACATATTGAATCACGCCAAAGGAAAATGGACCAATTAAGATATTTTTGTTTTTACCAAATATTTTTACATTTTTTCGAAATGTAATTACTATAAGAGCTATTGATAATAATGAGCCACATAGAAGGGCTGCGTAGCTCAATACCATCATACTTACGTGCATCATTAACCACTGTGATTGGAGAGCGGGTACTAATTTTGTGGATTGATGCATTTCAGTTAAAAGACCTGAAGTAGCAAAGCCTTGGGTAAAAATAGCACTTGGTGCGGTTATTGCACTTAAATGATTTTTTTGGTTCGTAAAATAGGGAACCATATGAATAATGGAAAAACTCCATGAAAGGAACATTAATGATTCAAATAAATTACTTAAAGGGAAATGCCCAGAATAAACCCAACGAATAGCTAAAATTCCTGTTATACAGAAAAGGGTAACTATCAGTCCTTTTTCTGACGAATTAAACAATCCTACCATTTCATGGACTAATAAGGTCACCAAATAAATTGTAATTAAAATAGAAATAATCGAAAAAGAGATGTGAGTTAATATATGTTCTAAAGTCAAAAATATCATAAAAAGAAATCCTAACCAAAAAAAGGTCTTTCAACGATAGAATGTAAATTTGGAATTGAATTCATTATAGGATTTATTCTATTTCTTTTCGAAGATGCCGCCACTCGGACTCGAACCGAGATGCTCTAGCACTGCTTCCTAAGAGCAGCGTGTCTACCGATTTCACCATAGCGGCGTGATCGAAATTATAATAGCTCATCCACATTCAATCGTCGAGATTGAAAGAGCCAATTCAATGCAATATTCTTGAAAAAGTAAAAAAGAATTTAGATTTGAACGTTGAAGAATCTTTAGTTATGGAATGGTGATAGTTTTGTTTTAACAATGTCATGGTTTTTCGTGCAGTTTAAGTTAAGCTCTTCTGGAATGTAACAATTGGAACTAGAAAGGTCTGTTCTCAATCCAAGCGGAGAACTCAAAAATTTTTTTTTTTTGAAAATCGATGGGGAAGATTATAATCCCCATCCTGCAAAAACCTACATAGAGATAAAACCCCCGTATCTTGGACTTAAAAATTTTTATTCTACATATCACAAAATCAAATAAAATTTTCTATTGATCAGTTCAAAATAAGAATATTAGTTAATGAGTAAGATTCCTCTTACTAAATTGTTAAATTCAATTAGCCAATTCATCGACTCATATCAATTTAGATTATTCTAAAACTTTATTACTTGTTTGTCGCGCAAAAAAAACTTTTTGACTTCCCGGTAGAAATAGATTTTGCTAATGAAAATGCTTTTACCGCCGCCCAATACGCTTTTTTTTTCCAAATGTTTTTACGAATACGCTTTTTTGACAGAGAAGTGCGTTTCTTTGGAACTGCCATTCAAAAATGAAGAGGTTACTCTTTATTATAGTTAAATGTGAAAGACATCTATTGTTCAAAATTCGAAATATAAATTATATTATGGCTCTTTATTCGGATCTGTTTCAGCGGGTTCTACTGCTATAAAAATTGAATTGCTTTTTTTAATAATAAAAGAATCAAAAAGGTTTTAATTTTGAATCTCCGGATATTCTCGTCGTGTTACATTTAATTTTAAAAAATTAATCGAAAAGTTTCAGAACCCTTACCTACTTTTTACAAAATCTATTGTAATTTAAAATTGATTTCTAGTAATTCTAATTGATTAAGAAAGTATACCTAAAAAAAATTCTAAAATTAGAATGAGTTAGTAGTTAATTGGTTAAGAGATACCTGACTTGAAAATAAAGAACATTTTTCGTACTTTCTTATTTCAGTTATATTAGAACTGAGGTCAAGGATAACAAAATGACAGATCTCCTAGAGTTCCCATAAACAAAATTTATTTAATTGGTTGGAAGGAGCGTAAGCAACTCAATGAGTTCCACAACTAATTAGTTAATGATTCCGGATAATTTTATTAAAATAATAAAGTTTTTTCTGTTTATCTGGTTAAGTTCTTGGCGGATATTATGATTCATACTAGAATCAAATACTTTCATTTTACTTTTTGATATAATTATTTTTCCCTATTCTATAGATATTTTTAGAGATATAAATTTTCGTAATCATAATAATGGAATGGTTTATAATCTTATATTTTCTATTTTTCTAAATATCTTAGTTAATCACTAACTAGTAATTTTTTCCAATGACTTTATCTTATCATTTGACCAATAGTAACTTCTTGATTTGAATAGTTGAAATATTTATCTTTTGAAAGAATAAAAAATCATAATGATTACAATTTCAAATTTTATTTGAACTCTTTGATATCTTGATTTTTTTTTATTACTTTCTCTTTCCGAAAGAGATAAAAACTGGTGAATTGGAAACAATAAAAAAAAAAAAAAAAAAAAAATTTCTTATGGCATATACATCTCAATATGCATGGATCATACCTTGGGTTCCACTTCCAGTTCCTATAGCAATAGGAATCGGACTTCTCGTTGTCCCTACAGCAGCAAAAAGTCTTCGTCGTATATGGGCCTTTCCTAGTATTTTATTACTAAGTATCATTATGATTTTTTCAGCCGATCTGTCTATTCAACAAATGAATGGCAGTTTTATATATCAATACGTATGGTCCTGGACTATCCATAATGATTTTTCTTTAGAATTTGGTTACTTGATCGATCCACTTACGTCCATTATGTTAATATTAATTACTACTGTTGGAATAATGGTTCTTATTTATAGTGACAATTATATGTCTCATGATCAAGGCTATTTGAGATTTTTTGCTTATATGAGTTTTTCCAATGCTTCCATGTTGGGATTAGTTACTAGTTCCAATTTGATACAAATTTATATTTTTTGGGAATTGGTTGGAATGTGTTCCTATTTATTAATAGGGTTTTGGTTCACACGACCAATTGCGGCAAATGCTTGCCAAAAAGCCTTTGTAACTAATCGTGTAGGGGATTTTGGTTTATTATTAGGAATCCTAGGTTTTTATTTTATAACGGGTAGTTTCGAATTTCGGGATTTGTTCGAAATAACCAATAACTTAATTGCTAATGATGGAGTCAATTCCGAATTTCTTACTTTGTGTGCCTCCCTATTATTCGTCGGTGCAGTTGCGAAATCGGCACAATTCCCCCTTCATGTATGGTTACCCGATGCTATGGAAGGGCCTACTCCTATTTCAGCTCTTATCCACGCTGCTACTATGGTAGCAGCGGGAATTTTTCTTGTAGCTCGATTTCTTCCTCTTTTTACCACTCTACCTTACGTAATGAATTTGATTTCTTTGGTAGGTATAATAACAATACTATTCGGAGCCACTTTGGCTCTTGCTCAAAAAGATATTAAGAAAAGTTTAGCCTATTCTACAATGTCTCAATTGGGTTATACTATGTTAGCTTTAGGTATGGGATCTTATCGAGCTGCTTTATTTCATTTAATTACGCATGCCTATTCGAAAGCATTATTATTTTTAGGATCCGGATCGATTATTCACTCAATGGAAACCATTATTGGATATTCGCCAGATAAAAGTCAGAATATGGCTCTTATGGGAGGCTTAACAAAATATGTGCCAATTACAAAAACTACCTTTTTATTAGGTACACTTTCCATTTGCGGTATTCCACCTCTTGCTTGTTTTTGGTCCAAAGACATTATTCTTAATGATAGTTGGTTGTATTCACCCATTTTCGCGATAATAGCTTGTTTCACAGCAGGATTAACTGCATTTTATATGTTTCGAATATATTTACTTACTTTTGAAGGGCATTTAAATGTCCATTTGCAAAATTTCAGTGGCAAACAAAATAGCTTGGGCTATTCAATCTCTATATGGGGCAAAGAAGGGTCGAAAGCGATAAAACAAAATTTTGTTTTATCATCAATCAATAATAAGGAAAGTGCTTTGCTTTTTTCAAAAAAAACGTATGCAATTGATGGTAATGTAAGAAATAAAATGCGATCCCTTATTACTATTACTCATTTTTCCAATAAAAAGCTTTCCCAGTACCCCCATGAATCAGATAATACTATGCTATTGCCACTTCTTGTATTGGTATTATTTACTTTATTCATCGGATTTATAGGAATTCCTTTTGCTCCTGATCAAGGGGGCATATATTTTGATGTATTATCCAAATGGTTAACTCCGTCGATAAATCTTTTACATTCAAACTCGAGTAATTCTGTGGATTGGTATGAGTTTTTTACAAATATGATTTTTTCGGTAACTATCGCGTCTTTCGGAATATTTATAGCGTCTCTCTTATATAAGCCTGTTTTTTCAACTTTTCAAAATTTAGACTTAATTAATTCATTTCTAAAAATAGGTCCTAAGAGAAGTTTCTGGGA